ACATGGTTTCTTTGGATCCCATTGAATTTCATTCGGAAGAGGAACCTTATAAAGATCGTATCGATTCTTATCAACGAAAGACAGGATTAACTGAAGCCGTTCAAACAGGCATAGGTCAATTAAACGGTATTCCCATAGCACTTGGGGTTATGGATTTTCAGTTTATGGGGGGTAGTATGGGATCCGTGGTTGGGGAAAAAATAACCCGTTTGATTGAGTACGCTACTAACAAATTTCTCCCTCTTATTATAGTATGTGCTTCGGGGGGGGCGCGTATGCAAGAGGGAAGTTTGAGTTTAATGCAAATGGCTAAAATATCTTCTGCTTTATATGATTATCAATCAAATAAAAAGTTATTCTATGTACCAATTCTTACATCTCCTACTACAGGGGGGGTGACTGCTAGTTTTGGTATGTTGGGAGATATCATTATTGCCGAACCCAACGCCTATATTGCATTTGCGGGTAAAAGAGTAATTGAACAAACATTGAATAAAACAGTACCTGAAGGTTCACAGTCGGCTGAATATTTATTCCAGAAGGGCTTATTCGATCTAATCGTACCACGTAATCCTTTAAAAAGTGTTCTGAGTGAGTTATTTCAGCTCCACGCTTTCTTTCCCGTGAATCAAAATTCAATAGAGCATTAAGCTCCTTTTTTATTTGTAGCAAACAAGTAGTTAGTTTATCATAATCCAAGTAAAATGAATATGAATGGGGTTTCTTTGTTGACATAAGATCGAAATTGTAAAAAGAATCAAAAGTTGCGAATAACTCTTTTTTATCTATATTCTTGATTACTAATTCAGTTATCAGTTAAGAGGCCTCTATCAACAAGAAAGAAGAGTGAATTCTTATTTTCGTTAAATTAGTAAAATTTAAAATTTTTGTTCTACGTCTTACGTATGTATATATATAAATCCAAATCTATAATTCTAGAATTTAGAAACTATAGATATATTATATTATATATGGTTTTGTACCTTTATATATCTCTCGAGAATCCTATTTTATTTTGACTAAGAATCCCCCTTTTTGGATCGAATTATTTGTAAGAAGCTTTTTCTTTATTAAATGATTAGAAGACAGGAGCAAAAGACGAAGAAAATAAAAAATAATAAAGGCGAGTATCCTACAATATCTTTTACATATCTTTCATGTAGAAATATAGAAAATAGAAAGATGAATAAGTCCATTCTATACTCACTTAGATATATACTTAGATCTATACTAATTAAAATTTTAATTTAATTGATTGAATTTAATTATTAATAACATTTAATTATTAATATAATAACAGGTACAAATAATAACAGGTACAAATAGTAAATAGAGGTATCCTTTATATGACAACTTTCGACTTTCCCTCTGTTTTGGTGCCTTTAGTAGGCTTAGTATTTCCGGCAATGGCAATGGCTTCTTTATTTCTTCATGTTCAAAAAAATAAGACTGTTTAGATCTGATGGGCCCAACTCTCATCCATTTTTTTTTCAAAACTAAGACTTGTATCATAACGCAGATATCCATTTAGTGGAATAAAGTATAACATGCGGCGCTTCCGTCGAACATAAAGGAGGGGCTCTTAGGTCTGTAGAAAGATGATATGGGGGTAAATAAATTCTATCTATTTGAAAAAATATCAGGATCGCCGGATGGCTGAACTGTAAAGTCGGTGTATCTATATGTATATCGATGGGATCATACGAAGGGTATGTTTTTATTTTAGATCTAACTAATTTGATAAATTTCTCTTAAAGGTTCACATCAAACTAGTACTAGTTGATGAGAGTTACTTCGGAAACAAAAAGAGTAAAGTCTAGGGTATTCTCTCAATTCCAATAAAACGAAACCGGATCAAGTATGAGTTGTCGATCAGAACATATATGGATACAACCTATAACGGGGTCACGGAAAACAAGTAATTTCTGCTGGGCCATTATCCTTTTTTTAGGTTCATTAGGATTCTTATTGGTTGGAACTTCCAGTTATCTTGGGAGAAACTTGATATCTTTATTTCCGTCTCAGCAAATCCTTTTTTTTCCACAGGGGATTGTGATGTCTTTCTATGGGATCGCGGGTCTCTTTATTAGCTCCTATTTGTGGTGCACAATTTCGTGGAATGTAGGGGGTGGTTATGATCGATTTGATAGAAAAGAAGGAATGGTGTGTATTTTTCGTTGGGGATTCCCTGGAAAAAATCGTCGCATCTTCGTTCGATTCCTTATAAAGGATATTCAGTCCGTCAGAATAGAAGTTAAAGAGGGTATTTATTCTCGCCGTGTCCTTTATATGGACATCAGAGGCCAGGGGGCCATTCCCTTGACTCGTACTGATGAGAATGTTACTCCACGGGAAATCGAACAAAAAGCTGCCGAATTGGCCTATTTCTTGCGTGTACCGATTGAAGTATTTTGAGAAATGAGCTGAGAGAATGAATGCTTTCTCAGCAGGAAGGAAAAACTAAAAAATCCCCCCTTTCTATACCATAACTTAACTGAAGTTTCTTCATAACGCTCATTCTAGTCAAAGAAGACGTATACGTAACGTAACAACCACAAAACAAAACTATTTTTGTAGTCTTTTATGTGTATGGAAATCTACACAGCTTAATTCAATAACAAAAACAAAATAAGTAACAAATCCAAAAAATGGATTCATCTTTTCTATTTTATATCAAAGCATTTGGAAATACATAAATTTTTTTGAATCCAATATTTGTTGGAATTGACAGTTTAGATTCTGATATATCCTATTTTTAAAAAATTATTTATTTTTTGTAAATTGAGGTTTCTTTTTATACTTTCTTTTGTGTTCCTTAATGACCAAACATCTTCTATTTTAATGATAACTAGTCAATTTCTGTATTGTTTTTCCACTCCTTTTTGATCAGCACAATATTTCTTATATTATTCAAAAATTTCACTGACTACTCAGAGTCCGGAATAAGAAACTACTCAGAGTCCGGAATAAGAAAATGGAGGGAAATTTTTGAATAATATAAGATATTTTGATATAATGATAGAAAATAATATTCATTATCTGGAAACAATATAATATTTTTTTGTTAATTATTTGAATTCGAAGTGGATTCTTAATCTATTTCTGTATTCTTTCTACATTCAAAGACTAACTCCGAAATCACAAATAAAAAACAGTGAATAGATTCATAGGTTCGATACTTTGTAATAGAACTAACTCATGCACGAGAAAAACATTGGATCGTGTAGAATCAACTAATGAAGTCGGTTCATTCAAAATTCATAGACGAAATGAAAAATGGCAAAAAAGAAAGCATTCACTCCTCTTTTCTATCTTGCATCTATAGTATTTTTGCCCTGGTGGATTTCTCTCTCATTTAATAAAAGCCTGGAATCTTGGGTTACTTATTGGTGGAATACTAGGCAATCTGAAATTTTTTTGAATGATATCCAAGAAAAGAATATTCTAGAAAAATTCATAGAATTGGAGGAAATCCTTCTCTTGGAGGAAATGATCAAGGAATACTCGGAGACACATCTACAAAACCTTCGTATAGGAATCCACAAAGAAACGCTCCAATTAATCAAGATACACAACGAGGATCATATCCATACGATTTTGCACTTCTCGACAAATATAATCTGTTTCGTTATTCTAAGAGGTTATTCTATTTTGGGTAATGAAGAACTTGTTATTCTTAACTCTTGGGCTCAGGAATTCCTATATAACTTAAGTGACACAATAAAAGCTTTTTTGATTCTTTTATTAACAGATTTATGTATCGGATTCCATTCGCCCCATGGTTGGGAACTAATGATTGGCTTTATCTACAAAGATTTTGGATTTGCTCATAATGATCAAATTATATCTGGTCTTGTTTCTACTTTTCCGGTCATTCTAGATACTCTATTTAAATTTTGGATTTTTCGTTATTTAAATCGTGTTTCTCCGTCACTTGTAGTGATTTATCATTCAATGAATGATTAAAAAAGGATCTACTAATATTAATCCAACTCAATTCTAACGTTTCTTACTTTGTAGTTGTACATAAGCAAAGCATGGAAAATCATACTTACTCTTTCTATTTCTACCCATCCCAAAGATATATATTAATTAATTAAATATTAATTAATATTATTTATTCCAGTAAAATTATTAAATTATTCCAGTAAATAGCAGAATCGCGGATAGGGAACTAGGTTAGCGACCTACCAAATTTATTGTAGACATTTTTGGGCTCAATGGTTGGACCATGCAAAATATAAAGACTTTTTCTTGGATAAAGGAACAAATTACTCGATCCATTTCCGTATCGCTCATGATATATATCATAACTCGGCCAGCCATTTCAAGTGCATATCCCATTTTTGCACAGCAGGGTTATGAAAATCCACGAGAAGCGACTGGCCGTATTGTATGTGCCAATTGTCATTTAGCTAATAAGCCCGTGGATATTGAAGTTCCACAAACGGTACTTCCGGATACTGTATTTGAAGCAGTTGTTCGAATACCTTATGATATGCAAGTAAAACAAGTTCTTGCTAATGGTAAAAAAGGTCCTTTGAATGTAGGGGCTGTTCTTATTTTACCGGAGGGTTTTGAATTAGCTCCTGCCGATCGGATTTCCCCCGAGATGAAAGAACAGATAGGCAATCTGTCTTTTCAGATCTATCGCCCCAATAAAAAAAATATTCTTGTGATAGGTCCCGTTCCCGGTCAGAAATATAGTGAAATCACCTTTCCTATCCTTTCCCCGGACCCCGCTACTAAGAAAGAGGTTCACTTCTTAAAATATCCTATATACGTAGGCGGAAACAGGGGAAGGGGTCAGATTTATCCCGACGGGAGCAAAAGTAACAATACAGTTTATAATGCTACATCAGCAGGTATAGTAGGTAAAATAATACGAAAAGAGAAAGGGGGTTACGAAATAACCATAGCGGATGCATCGGATGGACGTCAAGTGGTTGATATTATCCCTCCAGGGCCAGAACTTCTTGTTTCAGAAGGCGAATCTATCA